ATAGTAGTGAGGCGCTCAACGGACCCTTTTAATCTTATAAAATAATCTTATAAAACCTTTTCTGGACTTTGAATTGAAGTTAAACAATTTTTTGTGCAAACTAGTGTATTCATATCTCAATTCGAAGTTCCTAGATGGAACGACTTTCATTTTATTTTATTTTATGTCAGAAGATATGAATATGTACTCGATTTCAAACCACATGAGCAGTCGTTAGCATTACTAGGAGACATACCGTATATTTCATTTTATTTAATTTTGAATTTAGTCTTTAGTCATTCGAAGGTCTCTTTTATTAGTTTGAATAGCAGAAAAAAAAATAGAATTCTCTACTGTCTCCCCTTATCGTTTATACCGACGAAATACCAAACGAAATACCAAACGAAATAGAACGATCTTAGAAGGGATATAATGAAATTCTTTGATTGGTTGTTCCTAGAGAAATGATCCGTTTTCTATGGGATAGAGACAACAAACAATTAATTATAACAAATAAAAAATCAAAATAGAAAAAAAATTCTAAATCGAATAATACTAATACTATTCCAAAAACGAAATAGAATATTACAATAAAAAATCGAATAAAATAAACAGACTGTTCTTATTCGAAACGCCCTGTGATCTTCAACCAATTCTGCGCTTCAATATAATTACCAGGCGTAAGGGCTATAGCTTGTTTCCAATACTTAGCGGCTTGATCGAACCAAGCCTCCGCAATTTCAGAATCTCCCTGTCGCATGGCCTGTTCTCCGCGGTCGGAATAGGTGAGTAAACTCCTTCCCTTAGAACCGTACTTGAGAGTTTCCTGCCTCATACGGCTCACCAGTCAATTCTTTTGGTGTCCCATTTTTTTTTTAATGGATCATAGACCATATCTAATGGAATGAGATTTCTTATAGAATAGATTCGATCTATTCCATTTTTTTGCGAGTTAACCAAAAGAAAAAGGGGTGTTAAATTCCATGAGTTTCAAACTTGAATTTTTATTAATACAAAATGGAATCCGTTTTCTAGTTTTATCTTTTCTCCTACCTTCCGAAGAATGAAGCATCAGCATTTCCACTCTCATTCGAATTCGAATTTTCTGAAAGGTAACTATCTCGGTTTCATATATTATATACTTTCCATATATGATATAGAAATCTATAGAATCTTTGAAAAAGTCTTTTCTTTCTTCATAAGAAAGAAAAGACTTACTATCTTTGGGATCTGATACTACACCGCTGCTCCAAATTTTAGGGGATCAACTCTATTACATAAGTGGATTCCTAACTTTGTATATCATAATACTTTTCTATCATAATATTAAGTAAGCAGTTCTTATTGTATCGGCCCAAAACCTCTCTAATTGATCTTTACGGCGCTTCCTCTATCAATTAGATCCTTTCTCCATAGAATAAAGTATCTAGGCATATCTATTTCTTCATATTTCAACTTCTATGAAGTTTCTTTCTTTACTACAGCTGATAAAAATCGTTGTTTTGGACAATATATATATGTAGAAAGCCTTTTATAGTTATAGTATTTCTTAGCGGATTTGCTCTTTCTTTTTTTTTCTTTCTATAGTGGAGATAGTCGCACGTAATGACAGATCACGGCCATATTATTTAAAGCTTGTGGTAAGAACGGGTTTCGTTCTAGTGCCCGAAAATAATATTCCAAAGCTTTCGTATGTTCTCCGTTACTTGTGTGGATAAGGCCTATGTTATAAAGTATATAACTTCGATCATAGGAATCAATTTCTAGTCGCATAGCTTCATAATAATTCTCTAAAGCTTCCGCATAATTTCCTTCCGATTGAGCCGACATTCGTTACGGTCGTCATTCAGTTCGAAGAATCTCCGCTCCAGAACCGTACGTGAGATTTTCATCTCATACGGCTCCTCCTTTATGTGCATAATGATAAAAATACATAGCATAGAATCAAAAAAGATTGCAATATTCTCATTATCAACTGAGCAGGGCTAGTGTTTTTACACGAAATCTCTAGCCAACCTTCCTGTAAAAGTGTAAAAGGTCTTTTCTTAACATCAAGTATATTGGTACTGGATAAAAAAATGGTAACTCCAACAATTTCTTTGTCCTCAACGTCGCTTAATTTCCAGGAATTAGGCACTTCAACAGTCTTCGATGGTTATATGGATATCCAAAATACGAACGAGATGGATGTTTGTTTGTCCCAACCATTCTTGTTAGTCCCGATCCCGATAAAGAAGGGGATAATTTTTAACAAAGTTTTCGTGTTGTTGATTCGTAGGCGTAGTGCTTCTTCCATCATGCCGCCTATTGGTACTAGTGGAGTAGGGTTGACCTAAGCCATAGGTATAGGTAGAACCTTTTGCTTAATACTATAAATCGAAAATGGAAGCATATGAGGCTGCATTAATCGGGGATACACGACAGAAGGAATTAATTGTTTTAAACTTCACCTTCAGCAAGCGTAGATTTTTTTTTTCAATTTTTTTTCTATCCGAAGAATGTGCCTTTCTCCTAAGACTGA